TGGAAAAAGAATTGATAGCTTGTACTTTTATCGTATCAATTATCATTTCAACGATCAACTTCTCCCATAATAATATCTATACTACCTAGTATTGTCATAATATCGGCCAATTTCATTTTTTTAACTAGCTGAGGAAGAATTTGCAAATTGATAAAACCAGGTGGACGAATTTTCCATCTCCAGGGAAAAACACTCCGATCTCCTACCAGAAAAATTCCCAATTCCCCCTTGGGGGCTTCTACTCTCACATAAAGTTCTTGTTTAGACAATTCAAAAGTGGGCGAAGGTTTCTTACTAATGAATCGATAATCAAAATCATTCCATTCAGAATCCTTTGTTTTATCAAAACGCCGTACCTCTAAATTCTCATAGGGCCCTCCGGGAATTCCTTCCAGGGCTTGTTGAATAATTTTGATGGATTCCACCATTTCACCGATTCGGACTAAATAACGGGCTAGTGAATCTCCCTCTTTTTGCCATTGTACTTCCCAATCAAATTCGTCGTAAGACTCATAATGATCAATTTTACGAAGATCCCACGGAATTCCGGAAGCTCGTAGCATTGGTCCCGATAAACCCCAATTTATTGCTTCCTCTCCACTAATAATACCCACCCCTTCAACTCGTTCCAAAAAAATAGGATTACGCGTAATAAGCTTTTGATATTCAGTAACCCCTGTTAAAAAATAATCACAGAAATCCAAGCATTTATCTATCCAGCCATAAGGTAGATCAGCAGCCACCCCTCCGATACGGAAATAATTATGCATCATTCGCATACCTGTGGAAGATTCGAATAGGTCATATATCAATTCCCTCTCTCGGAAAATATAGAAGAAAGGGGTCTGCGCACCGATATCTGCCATAAAAGGGCCAAGCCATAACAAATGAGAAGCTATACGACTCAGTTCTAGCATAATTACTCTAATATAGCTCGCTCTTTTCGGTACTTGGATATTTCCCAACTGTTCTGGTCCATTTACCGTTATTGCCTCTGTAAACATAGTAGCTAAATAATCCCAACGTGTTACATAAGGAAGATATTGTATAATTGTTCGATTTTCCGCAATTTTTTCCATTCCTCTGTGTAAATAACCCAATACGGGTTCACAGTCAATAACATTTTCCCCATCTAGAGTAATGATGAGTCGAAGAACACCGTGCATTGATGGGTGTTGAGGACCCATATTGACTATCATGAGGTCTTTTCTTGTAGTCGGTACAGTCATATATTTTTTCCCCGATTCATTATTCCACGAATTGCTGAAAACCAAATGAAGTTCATTAAAAATAATAATTAATATTTATAATTATTATTATTATTATTATAAATATTATAATTTATAATTATAAATAAATAAAAAAAAAATGAACTTAACGAGTTTTTGGCTCCCGAATATCCAATTGACTAATTAATTCTTTATAGCGTACTCTATTTTTCTTTGACAAATAAGCCAGGAGTCGTTGACGTTTTCCCAGAATTTTACGTAGACCTCTCTGAGATAAATAGTCTTTTCTGTGCAATTCCAAATGGGAAGTAAGTCTACGTATCTTATTGGTGAAACTGAATACTTGAAATTCAACAGACCCCCTATTTTCTTTTTTTTCTTCTTGCGAAATAACTGAAATGAATAAATTTTTAACCATAACAAAAAATTCTGCGTCCCTTTTTCTTTATTTACATTACAAATATAGATTTTACTAATCAGTAATAATAATGCCAGTCATTTTAATTTGTTATACACAATAATCGGGATTTATTCGTATACTTCTTTTTTTTTTAATTCACTTAATTGATAATCAATACAATTTTTTTTTTTCAATCAAATATAGATAAAAAATTTCTAACCTACAAAAGAGAAGAATTTTGACCTAAGATAAGAAGATTATGACGACTCATTACTTACTAGATAGAATTGCTAAGATCAAGGTCAGGTAATCAGTATCATGTACCATAATCTAATATAACAACATAAGGCTGTATATATTTGTTTGTGTTCATATACCATGTCAGAGATGCCGCTTGATCCATGTAATGTAAATGTATCATCAACTAATTATCAATCGTGGATACATATGTATCCTTGACATAACGAAACGACTACCATTATTGGTATCAAACCAATAGCGATTCATACAAGCAAAATCTTCGAATCGATAATTTGGCCAAAGAAATAATTTGAACTTAATAAATCGATTTGTATCTACATCAAGATGCTTATCCTCATAAAAAAATTGACCACAGCGCTTTACATTGTTCCCATTGCAAAATACTTGATTTCTATCCCCAACATTGACATTTCTTGAATTGAAACAAATGAGAATTCTCAATTCTCTACGACGTCTAGGAGATAAAAAATTATCAGGAACAATAAAATCATAAAAATGATCGTTTCTATTCCCATTTTCATGTCGTGCAATGGATTCATTAAGACCATTCTTATCAACATTTCTTTTTTCTTGGTATCTTCGATTAGTTTGGCGCTTACTCTTATGCACCCGTGAAATAGCTATGGTTTGGTACATGATAAATTGTCCGTCCCATTTTATGGATAGCCGAGCTGGTTCAATAATCAATAGTCCCCTTTTTATCAATTTTGTAAGAGTTGTAGACTTCGGAATCAGCATTACATCCAAACTTATTTCGTCCCTTTGAATAGAGGATATAGCAATTTCCTTTGGATTTCTCAATCTAAGGAGTAGGCAATATACCTTGATATTATTTAGTATTTTTTGATTAAAAGCATTATCCCATTTCAATTGAAAAAGAAAATATCTTTTCAGGAAGAAATCTAGTTCCGCTCCTATCATGGATTTATTTTGATTTTTGCTTTTTTGAATGTATGATCCCCGATAATCTTCTTTAACATTTTTTTTTTTTTTCGATGGATCAGATCCAATATTTTTGTTATTTTGTGCATATGATCCAAGATCTCCTTGGACTGGCTGTTGTTTTTCTTCTTGATTTTGATTCTCTAATTCAAGAGATTTTTTTGGATTATATAATCTATCTTTTTTTTTCTTTTCGTTGATATTTTTACTAATGTTTTTATTTATATTCAATTTAAAAAGAAGTAAATTGATTGGTATGATCCACGGTTGAATCTTATATGTATTATAAAGTGACACAAATTCTGGTAAAAACCAAAGTTCTAGATTTGATATCGGACAATTTAGGATTTCTTCATTCATTCCCATCCAGTCCAAAAATGTTTTTGTTTGATTGGTTGGGCAGATTTGTTTATGAATCGGGGGATTCATAAACACTTTCTTATCCATTTTTTTTTTATCCATTTTATCAATTATTTGATAATAATTAGTCCGAGTCTTAGTATTTTTATTAATGTTGGCGCTGGCCCCGATATCTCTATTTCTCCATTCCTCAATATCGATCTTTTTTCTAAGACAAAAATTAATAGTTCTCCAATCAAAATATTTTCTATCCGGATTTTGATCCCTATCAATAATAGAATCTTCTGGTAGATAGTTACCAAGATCTATATCTCTCGGCAAATAAAAAAGTTCGGGATTATAATTATTGTAATTATAGGAAATCCTTTTTGCCTCGTTTACTTGGAATGTCGACCCATAAATATATGAACCTTTCTTATCTTCATAATTCAGATATTTATTTGATAAAAGATCATATTTGTAGTTTTTGAATTTATCTTTTTGGTTCGGTAATGAATTTACTGCATATGCATAATTGTTTTCTTTCTTGTAATGAATTAATCGGTCTTTTTCATATGAATAAAAATTGGTTGAGTTTTTATTTTGAACCATAAAATTTTGATTGATTCTATTCCGCCAATTTTTCGGTACTAATCTAGACCATCTAGTCTGAGATAAATTGTATTTATAGTGATCATTACCCATTAACCAGCTTTTCCATTCATTCATTTTAAAACCGCTAAGTTTATTATACCTTGATTCGAAATGAAATATTCCGTGTGTTCCAAAAAAATCTTTTTTTATTCTATCCTTAATAAAAGGAATTGTTCCGTGATATTGAAATAAAAATTTCAAGTAATGCTTGTTGATAACTTGGGCTTGTGATAATTTGTAAAATACATATGCCTGTGACAACGAAGAAAGGTCACAAAAAATCTGCGAATTTTGATTTCTAATATTAGAAATCCACTTTTTTATAGTCGAAATAAAATAAATTTTATTTTTTTTATTTTTATCAATATAAAATCCTTTTTTATTTGTTTCATCATTGGAATTATCCGTTATTTTGTTTTTTAATTGAAGTAAAATTTTTACATGTATTCTGGGAATATTAATGATACGTAAAAAAATATCTTTGTATATCCTTTCAATAAACAAATCAAAAAAATAGTGATATTTGCGCATTAGTCGAGCACTTCTTCTTTTTAATATCTGCCAAATCTTTTTTGGTGATTCTAATCTTTTATCATCACAATTTGTTTCGTTAGGACTAATGTTTATATACGTAGTTATAAATATATTTTTTTTTTCTTTTGTTATTTTTTCGATTTCATTTCTGATTGTATTTGTCTTATCAGCCAGATCTTTCATCTTTTTTTCTGTCAGTGAATAATTTGTCCAATCCGCAGATCTAATTCGAATGGACGATTCATGATTTATATGATTACTTATTATTGATTTTTTTTTTTTTGTATTCGATTCATATACTTCCCTCAATCCAAATAATGGAATTAGACTTACTTTTTTAAGTTCTTTCATTATTCTTTTTATAAATCGAACTATTTTTCTAACCCATCTTGTTTTTTCTTTTGATACTTTTCGAAACCATTTTGCTCTTTCGTTTATAATTTTTAGGGCTAGAAAACGTTTTTTTTTCACTTTTATAAGTCTTTTTTCAAGTTGTTTCCAAATAGGTTCAAAAAAGGAAGGTAGTTGTCGGGGAGAACCAAAAGGTAATTCAGCTTCCATTCCCCAAACTGTTAAAAAACAAAAATTTTCTTTTTTACCTTTCTTTTTCATGGAATCTCTAGGATGTGATTGTAGCTTAG